AACTAAGCAATCGTTTTCGAATATGTATGAAGTAGTAACATTTTTTTGAACTGTCGGAGACACGAACAAATAAAAAAAGAAGAGGAAACAAAATCTAATTCGTTTCTTTTGTATACTTTAATACACAATACCCATCGTTTCTTTTGCCTGTTTTATATACATAAAACATAATTACATTAGGGGTATATCTACGACACTTAGATGGATAAGTATGTATCATGATCTATACTATAATCCTGAATATGGATGTCGACCCATATCAATTAATTTGTAGAATATATACTCATATAAATTCCTAATGTGCCAGGAACCAGATTTGAACTGGTGACACGAGGATTTTCAGTCCTCTGCTCTACCAACTGAGCTATCCCGACCATTCACGACGCATCATCCTCATTTTATTTTAATATAGGACTTGGGTCTATGTCAATTAAAAAAACTAAAAGATATTACAAAGTAATATCCAGGCCCTTGTAGAGTTTCTTGTATCTTCAAAAAGAAAACTTTGTAAGTTTCAATACAGGACAAATAATGATATGGATTGTTAATTATTCAAATTTAACACATTATTCAAAGATGCGGATTTACATTTGTACACGTATCATTATCATATATATCACACACAAGGCTTGTGATAAGAAAATCTTTTTCTGCTAAGATAGGTTTGTGAAAGAGTAGAGTAAGAATGACTGAGAAACATAACCAATTTCGAGTCGATAATAAAATGAGAAGATAAATAATTAGGGAGGCAACGAGGAAACCTGGTCTTTTTGGGGATAGAGGGACTTGAACCCTCACGATTTCTAAAGTCGACGGATTTTCCTCTTACTATAAATTTCATTGTTGTCGATATTGACATGTAGAATGGGACTCTATCTTTATTCTTATCCGATTAATCAATTCTTAAAAAGATCTATCAGACTATGATGGAGTGAATGATTTGATCAACGACTATTTTTCATCTAAATAGATATATAAAAATTATAGAACCGGTTGGAGTCGCCATTAATCATTTTTAATCATTTGGCGATAGTATTTCAGTAAGTATACATATGTATATATGTTTCATCGGTTTCATCCTTTCGGAAGTTTCGATGGAAGGATTCCTTTACGAACACAATGCCGCCAACTCCATTTGTTAGAACAGCTTCCATTGAGTCTCTGCACCTATCCTTTATTTATTCTCTCTTTCTGAAACCCTTGTTTGTTTTCATAAAACGGGATTTGGCTCAGGATTGCCCATTTTTAATTCCAGGGTTTCTCTGAATTTGAAAGTTATCACTTGGTAGGTTTCCATACCAAGGCTCAATCCAATTAAGTCCGTAGCGTCTACCAATTTCGCCATATCCCCCCCTTTTTTTGTGATGTGATTATGATCACATCATGATGCCGTTTACCCCTTTTCGTTCATTTCCATTTTTTTTATGCTGGAACCGTGGAATTCATTAGATATCGATTCCAGTATTGAAAAGTGTTTGCTCCTATTTGATTTCGTATCTATCTTCTTTCATCTCTATTGTAAACCATACCTCTATTGTAAACCATACTTGGTCCAATCAGAAATTCAATATAGATATATACCACATATATATATCTATTATAATATATATATTATACTTATACATGTCCCTATTTCTATCATTTTTAGTGTGCAATTTTGAATACTTGAACGGTCGATTCTTTTTTTTTCGTCTTAGGTTTCGCCTTTCCGAATGAAACCATAGGAATGTTTCATTATGATCTGGATTGGACTTTTCTCTTTTTATCCTTTTCTTAGGGAAGATCCTAAGAGATAATAAAAAAAACGACAAAGGGCAATTCGATTTATTAATTTAAAATTTCATTAATAGCCATAACTAATCGAATGGATATAATTAATCAATTAATTATTTCGTTAATTTCGAATTAGTTATCAATGAGTTATCAATGAATATTAATAAAATAGTAAATTCTTTTTTTTTTTTATATAAATTCTATATTTTGATTTAAAATATGTATAATAATTAATTTTATTAAAATTCTATTAATTTTAATTAATAAATATTTAATAATAAAAAATTAATATATTATACGATTCTAATATAGAATAAGATTCTAACTTAATTACTAGATTATAATTACTAGATTATAATTACTAGATTATATTACTAACTTTAGTTTTTAGTTACCAAATTAAATTACAAATATAACAAAATATATAGAAATATAAAACTATGTACTAAAATATTTTATTTATAATATAGTTTTCTTTTTCTTTTTTATATAGTAAAATATCAAAAAAAAAAAAATAGTAAATTAAATATGGATATACTAAAAAAATCTTAGTATCTAATTAAACAAATTAAGATATTTTTTATTGATAAACATATATTTGAGAAATAGATCTAAATTAATAGATAAAAATGAAATGTTTTTGGAAATTTTTTTTCCAATTCTTATTCGTTTCTATAGTTGAATTTTTTTACATTTATATCATATTTCTTATGAAATAGCTAAGAATAAAAAGTTAAGATCTTAGTAGCAGTAGTTTACTAAATTAGTATACGTGTACAATTTATACTATGTGAGCCCGCTTAGCTCAGAGGTTAGAGCATCGCATTTGTAATGCGATGGTCATCGGTTCGATTCCGATAGCCGGCTTTTCTCCATTTGTTTTTTTTTTAGGTAATTGATAATATGAAATCAAAGTGAAAAGCTTCTTTGCCCTTTCTATTATTTCATAGAAACTTCCAATTATGAATAAAAATTGGATTGGAGGGGTTTGGTCTCTGTAGAACAAATCAATCAAGAAAAGAGCCCTTCGTTTTTTTCTATTATTTCAAATTTTTTTCGTTGTTTTATTTATATAATACAATTTTATTTATATAATACAATTATATATATAATATTTATATACAATAAGATCCGGATATTGATACAATTCCTCTAATTATTCTTTGTAATACTTCAGTAAATTTCGCTTCATTTTTAATATTTTAGTTTAGTTTTAATTTTGGTTTATGAAATTTCATAAAAAAAAGGAGTCTTTATGTCGCGTTACAGAGGACCTCGTTTCAAAAAAATACGCCGTCTGGGGGCTTTACCGGGGCTAACTAGTAAAAAGCCTAGAGCCGGAAACGATCTTCGAACCCAATCGCGCCCCGGCAAAAAATCGCAATATCGTATTCGTTTAGAAGAAAAACAAAAATTGCGCTTTCATTATGGTCTTACGGAACAACAATTACTTAAATACGTTCGTATCGCCGGAAAAGCCAAAGGGTCAACAGGTCAGGTTTTACTACAATTACTTGAAATGCGTTTGGATAACATCCTTTTTCGATTGGGTATGGCTTCGACTATTCCTCAAGCCCGCCAATTAGTTAACCATAGGCATATTTTAGTTAATGGTCGGATAGTAGATATACCAAGTTATCGATGCAAACCCAGAGATATTATTACGGTGAGAGATGAGCAAAAATCGAAGGCTCTGATTCAAAATCATATTGATTCATCCCCCCCGGAGGAATTACCAAAACATTTGACTCTTCACCCATTACAATATAAAGGATTAGTCAATCAAATAATAGATAGTAAATGGGTCGGTTTGAAAATAAATGAATTACTAGTTGTAGAATATTACTCTCGTCAGACTTAACCCTAACTAAAATAACATAGGGTTCGGCCTGTTTTGCCCCCTTTTTCGCTTAAGTAAAGGGACTGAGTTAAGTTAAGGGGTTTGGTCTGGGGATTTTTCTCTCATTAATGGATCTCTAGATCAGTAGGGGATTTTAATTCCTTGTCCATTTTGTCCAGTATTTTTGTACCACAGAAATTAGGATTAGGAATAAAGAATCCATATCAAAGAAAAGACATGGGCTAGCTGTTGGAGTATCCATTCTTATTTGATGCATTGTGGCCAATGAAGTAGGTGAAGGATACGGAAAGAGAGGGATTCGAACCCTCGGTAAACAAAAGTCTACATAGCAGTTCCAATGCTACGCCTTCAACCACTCGGCCATCTCTCCTATATAATGATTATGGCCCAAAAACCGAGTAAATAGTGAGTCGTTTATATTAATTTTTTATAGGTATGTACATTCAATTTTCACTATAAAAATGTAACTCTAAAAGTATAAAACTTTTCATCAAAGATAAATCCTTCCTCCGAGGCTCGGGATAAAGATAATTTTTTGTATGAAAAAAATTGTAAAATTTAAATAAAAATATATATCTATTCATGTTTGCGAAGATATCAGCCCTTTATAATATTTTATAATATAATATATTATACCGGATTAAATCACTCAATTGGAACGAATCCGCCGATCGATCTATTTTTTTAGACTATGTTTAATGGCTACCTTTATACCACGATTCTATTTAGTTTAAACTATTATTCCATTTTCATAAAAATTATAAAATCCCTTTCCTGTTTTCGATTTTTCAACAAGAATTCCTTACTTAACCTCTTAACCCATGGAATTGTTCTAAATTCATGAACCGCCCTTCGGGTTTTTATATTTGATTGTATGCGTATACCCACTATACACACAACACAAAACGGACGGTATTCCATTTTAATAATCGAATTATTATTCGACTCTTTTTCCTCTTTGGAATCAAAACTTCTCAAATTATCCGAATCTCTAGGAGAAATTCTTTGATTCTTCAACTTCAATGAAATCGGAATAGTTCCCTTCATTTTTCTATTACTACATTTGGATGAAATCTAATCGGATTCAAATATTAAAAATATTAAAAATTTTTTTATTGATTCCTGTCAAAAATAAACAATTTGAGTAACAAGTAACAAGGGCGTCTTTTTGTTTTAATGAATCCATTTTTACGTTATTTCGTACTGTACAATTCCTTTGTTTGTGGGATCATTTTCTCACGAAAGGAAATTCAAAAAAATTATAGAATGGATTAATACACCTATGTCTAGATCTGGGATAAATGGAAATTTTATTGATAAAACCTTTTCAATTGTAGCCAATATCTTATTACGAATAATTCCGACAACTTCAGGAGAAAAAGAGGCATTCACCTATTACAGAGATGGTGCGATTTGATTATTATTATTTTTTTTTAAATCTACGCTTGTTGAAGGTGAAGTTTGTAAATAAAGCAACCCCTTCTATCGTGTATCCCCGATTAATGCAGCCTCAGATGCTTCAATTTTCGATTCTAGAGTATTGAGCGAAAGGTTACACCTATAGGTTAAGTTAACCCTACTCCACTAGTACCAATAGGAGGCATAGGGGAAGAAGCACTACCCCTAGAAATCAACACACGAAAACTTTGTTAGAAATGATTCCCTTTACTTATCAGGATCGGGACTAACAAGAATGGTTGGGACAACAAACATCCATCTCGTTCGTATTTTGGATACCCGTATAACCATCGAAGACTGTTGAAGTGACTAATTCCTGCAAATTTAAGGGCGTTGAAGACAAAGAAATTGTTGGGGTCGCCTTTTTTATCTAATATAATACCAACATGCTTGATGTTAAGGAAAGATCTTTTACAAGAAGGTTGGCTAGAGATTTCTTGTAAAAACACCAGCCCCGCTCAGTTTATAATGAAAATCTTTCAATCTTTTTTGATTCCATATCTTTTTTTCATTATGCACATAAAGGAGGAGCCGTATGAGGTGAAAATCTCACGTACGGTTCTGGAACGGAGATTCTTTGAATCGAATGACGACCGTAACGGATGTCGGCTCAATCCGAAGGAAATTATGCGGAAGCTTTACAGAATTATTATGAAGCTATGCGACTGGAAATTGATCCTTATGATCGAAGTTATATACTCTATAACATAGGCCTTATCCATACAAGGAACGGAGAACATACAAAAGCTTTGGAATATTATTTTCGGGCACTAGAGCGAAACCCGTTCTTACCACAAGCTTTTAATAATATGGCCGTGATCTGTCATTACGTGCGACTATCTCCACTATAGAAATAAAAAAAAGGGAAAGAAAGAAGAAATCCGTTAATAAATACTATAAAAAAGGTAGGCTTTCTACATATGTATTGTTCAAAACAACGATTTTTATCAGCTGTAGTAAAGAAATAAACTTCATATTAAAGTAGAAATATTAATATGAAGAAATAGGTATGCCTAAATACTTTATTCTATGGATAAAGGATCTAATTGATAGAGGAAGCGCCGTAAAGATCAATTCGCGAGGTTTTGGTCCGATACAATAAGAACTGCTTACTTATGTCATGATATGAGATAAAAGTTAGGAATCAACTTATGTAATAAAGTGGATCCCCTAAGGTATTTAGCAGCGGTGTAGCATCAGATCCCAAAGATAGTAAGTCTTTTCCTTCTTATGAAGGCAGGTCTTTTTCAAAGATTCTATATAAATTTATATATGAAACCGAGATAGTTACCTTTACAGAAAATTCTAATGATAGTGAAAATGCTTATGCTTTATTGTTCTGAAGGTGGGAGAAAAGATAAAACTGATTATTAAGAAAATTTTTAGTTTGAAACTCATGTAATTAACCTCTTTCTTTTGGTTAACTCGAGAAAAAAAAAGGGATCTCGATATATCTATGAGAAATCTCATTCAATTAGATACGATAGATTACATCAAAAGAATTTGACCGCTGAGCCGTATGAGGTCGGAAACTCTCAAGTACGGTTCTAAGGGAAGGAATTTACCCCCCTATTCTGACCGGGGAGAACAGGCCGTTCAGCAAGGGGATTCGGAAATTGCGGAGGCTTGGTTCGATCAAGCCGCCGAGTATTGGAAACAAGCTATAGCGCTTACTCCTGGCAATTATATTGAAGCACAGAATTGGTTAAAGATTACAAGGCGGTTTGAATAAGAACACTGTTATATTTATTTATTTCTAATTTTTTCTATTTCTATTTGTTAGAATTAATTATTTGTTGTCCCTATCGGTCGTCAAATAACTAAAACGGATCGTTTTTATGGGAAGAACCAATCAAAGAATTTCATTATATCCCTTCTAAAGATCGTTCTATTTCGTCTAATATTTCGTAGTAATAAACGATATACAGATCGATAGACCGATCGATATACGGATAAATCGATATACAGATTAAAGTAGAGAATCTTTTTAGTTTCTGCTTTTAAAACTAATAAAAAAACCTTCGAATAACTAAATATAAATACTGAGATGTCTCTTAATTTAGTAATTACTTCTCGCCAAATTTTTAATTTTGAAATTTTGAATAGAGTACGGAATAGAGTCACATTAATATGTTATATGCATGCAAGACATAAAGTATAAAGTAGTTCCGTTTAGTAACTTATAATTGAGATATGAATACACTAGATTGCACAAAAAAAATGGTTTTTGAGTCAATTCAAAGCCAAGAAAAGGGGTTTATAAGATTAAAAAGGTCCGTTAAGCGCCTCACAGATATGTCATAATAGATCCGAACACTTGCCCCGGATCGACTTCCAGATCATAATTGCTCTAGTGAATAACTAAAGCAAATAGATAGATGGGAGATGTGAAGAAAAAAAAACTAAGT